GTTATTGTAGCTTAATTTATTAAAGCACGGCACTGAAAATGCCGCGATGGGCTAACAAATAACCCCAAAAACATAAAGTTTTGGTCCTAAACTTGCTGCTATTTATAATCAAAATTACACATGCAAGTATCCGCATCCCAGTGAAAATGCCCCATTTAGCAACACGGAGCAGGTATCAGGCACAAATCATTTAGCCCAAAACACCTTGCCTCGCCACACCCCCACGGGTAATCAGCAGTGATAGATATTAAGCAATAAGCAAACCCAACCGTAGCTTGACTTAGTTAAGATTATCAAGAGCCGGTCAACCTCGTGCCAGCCACCGCGGTTATACGAGGGGCCCAAAATAGCAGATATCGGCGTAAATAGTGGCTAAGGACAGAACCTTTCAATTAAAGAAGAAAACCCAAGCCTAATTGTAAAACACGGGCTAAATGAAATCCAACTTCTTTAAATATAAGACTCCCGACCCACGAAAACTAAGAAACAAACTAGGATTAGATACCCTACTATGCTTAGTCGTTAATATGACACTCTTATACAATAGTGTTCGCCAGAGAATTACGAGCGAAAAGCTTAAAACTCAAAAGACTTGGCGGTGCCCCATTCCGACTTAGAGGAGCCTGTCCTATAATCGATACTCCACGTTAAACCTCACCATTTTTTGCCCCCAGCCTATATACCGCCGTCGCCAACCAACCCCATGAGGGCCCAACAGTAAGTAAAATAGTTTAACAACTAACACGTCAGGTCAAGGTGTAGCTTATAAAATGGCAGAGATGGGCTACAATTTTTAAAATAAAATACCACGGCAAGAGACCCTGAAACAAGTCACAGAAGGCGGATTTAATAGTAAGACTGGCAAGAAAGCCTTTCTTAAACTCGCTCTGGGGCGCGCACACACCGCCCGTCACCCTCCTCGACAATAACCTACAACTACATAATTCAATAAATATAACAAGATGAGGCAAGTCGTAACATGGTAAGCGTACTGGAAAGTGCGCTTGGATTAACAAAAAGTAGCTTCAACCCCAAAGCACCCAACTTACAATTGGAAAATGTTAGTAACCAACCTAACCTTTTTGAGCTAAACCTCAAGCCCACCTAACTCCACAAAACAAGACCATACATAACAAACCATTTGCCACGATTAGTAGAAGCGATCAAACCCCACCAACGGCGCAATAGAAACAGTACCGCAAGGGAAACATGAAAAAACAATGAAACATCAAGCAAAACAAAGCAAAGATTAACCCCTGTACCTATTGCATCATGGTCTAACAAGAACCATGCAGACAAGATGACCCAAAGCCTGCACTCCCGAAACCAAGTGAGCTACCCAAAGACCGCCGAAAGGGCCAACCCGTCTCTGTAGCAAAAGAGTGGGAAGATCTTCGGGTAGAGGTGAAAAGCCTACCGAACTTGCTGATAGCTGGTTACCTAATAAATGAATTTTAGTTCTACTTTAGACTCCAAACCACCCCCACTAGTGACCAATTAGTCTAAAATGTATTCAATGAGGGTACAGCTTCATTGAAACAGGATTCAACCTGAACTAGAGAGATACAGACCAACACCACTTACAGTAGGCCTTAAAGCAGCCACCAATAGACACAGCGTCACAGCACCCAAAACAAAAATCCCACAAATACCATCAATCTCCTAATTCCCATTAGGTCACTCTATATCCCTATAGAGGAAACTCTGCTAGAACAAGTAACAAGAAACCTTCTCTTAGCATAACTGTAAATCAGTAACAGAAAAACTACTGAAAATTAACAACACAATACAATAAATACCCACAGTATTACACCAACTGTTAACCCGACACAGGAATGCAACAAAGAAAGATTAAAAATTGAAGAAGGAACTCGGCAACATTAGTCCCAACTGTTTACCAAAAACATAGCCTTTAGCCATCCAAGTATTAAAGGTAACGCCTGCCCAGTGAAGTATTCAACGGCCGCGGTATCCTAACCGTGCAAAGGTAGCGTAATCACTTGTCTTCTAAATAGAGACCTGTATGAACGGCTAAATGAGGACTAAACTGTCTCCTTTAACTAATCAGTGAAACTGATCTACCAGTACAAAAGCTGGTATACACACATAAGACGAGAAGACCCTGTGGAGCTTTAAACCAAGAGCCAAACAAGACTACCATTCCTAGTCCATGACTAACAGTTTTAAGTTGGGGCGACTTCGGAACAAAACCAAACTTCCGAGCATACAGAAAATTAATCTAACCAAGGCCAACAAGCCAAAGAACAATTGACCCAGTAATACTGATCATCGAACCAAGTTACCCCAGGGATAACAGCGCTATCTTCTTTAAGAGTCCATATCGACGAGAAGGTTTACGACCTCGATGTTGGATCAGGACACCCAAATGGTGCAGCCGCTATTAAAGGTTCGTTTGTTCAACGATTAACAGTCCTACGTGATCTGAGTTCAGACCGGAGCAATCCAGGTCGGTTTCTATCTATTCAGTAGCTCTCTTCAGTACGAAAGGACCAAGAAAGCAGGACCAATACTAATAGCACGTCCTATAAACTCAGGCTGTATCCAACTAAAGCCTAATACACAACCAAACCCACGAGATCAGTGGGTTAGTTAGGGTGGCAGAGCCCGGTAATGCAAAAGACCTAAGCCCTTTCTAACAGAAGTTCAAATCCTCTCCCTAACAATGCAAACCCTGCTAAAATACATTATTAACCCACTACTATTCATCATCCCAATCCTAATCGCCGTAGCCTTTTTAACTCTTCTAGAACGAAAAGTCTTAGGCTATATGCAACTACGAAAAGGTCCAAATATCGTTGGGCCATTTGGTCTATTACAACCGGTGGCTGACGGGGTCAAACTATTCACCAAAGAACCAGTACGCCCAACACCATCATCACCAACTCTATTTATCCTAGCTCCCACACTAGCCTTATTCCTAGCCCTATCCATCTGAACACCCCTGCCAATACCAGCCTCCCTAGCAGAACTTAACCTAGGTCTACTAGTAATCCTAGCATTCTCCAGCACAGCAGTATACACAATCCTATGATCAGGATGAGCATCAAACTCAAAATACGCCCTAATCGGGGCCCTGCGAGCAGTGGCCCAGACCATCTCCTATGAAGTAACTCTAGGCATCATTCTTCTCTCAGTAGTAATAGCATGCGGAGGCTTTTCTCTAAAAGTTTTTATCACAACACAAGAACAAGCATGAATTATCCTGTTTTCATGACCCCTAATAATAATATGGTATATCTCCACACTGGCAGAAACCAATCGAGCACCATTCGACCTAACAGAAGGAGAGTCCGAACTAGTCTCAGGCTTTAACGTTGAATACGCAGCAGGCCCATTCGCCATATTCTTCTTAGCAGAGTACACTAACATTATAATAATAAACACCCTCTCCTGTATCATATTTCTTAGCCCAGGAACTATTCAACCAGAACTATTCTCAATTAACCTAATAATAAAAACAACACTACTAACAATTGGGTTTCTATGAATTCGTGCCTCCTACCCACGATTCCGATACGACCAACTAATACACCTCCTATGAAAACAATTCCTTCCAATTACCCTAGCCCTTTGCCTATGACACGTAGCCCTTCCTATCTCTACATTCGCCATTCCCCCCCAACAATAAAGGAAATGTGCCTGAGCATCATAGGATTACTTTGATAGAGTAAAACACAGAGGTTAAAATCCACTCATTTCCTTAAAAGAACAGGACTTGAACCTGCACCAAAAGACTCAAAATCTCTTGTACTCCATTATACTATCTCCTAGTAAAGTCAGCTAAACAAAGCTATCGGGCCCATACCCCGAAAATGTTGGTTCAACCCCTTCCTATACTAATGAGCCCAATCACAACAACAATCATCATCACAAGCCTAGCAACTGGCACAATCATTACATCAACCAGCTACCACTGACTAATGGCCTGAATTGGCTTAGAAATAAACACATTATCAATCCTACCCATCATCTCAAAACAACACCACCCACGAGCCACAGAAGCCGCAACAAAATACTTCCTAACACAAGCAGCTGCCTCCGCCCTAATTCTATTCTCAAGCACAATTAATGCATGAAACTCAGGTTTATGAGACATTACCCAAATAACAGACACTACATCAAATATTCTACTAACCTCTGCCCTGGCAATAAAACTAGGACTTGCTCCCATACACTTTTGACTTCCAGAAGTCCTACAAGGATCAACCATAAAAACAGCCCTAATCATCAGTACATGACAAAAGCTAGCCCCAATAGCTTTAATAATCATGACAGCAAACAACCTCTCCCCAACCATCCTAATCTCAATAGGCATTCTATCCACCATGGTCGGTGGATGAGGTGGCCTCAATCAAACACAGACCCGAAAACTAATAGCGTACTCATCGATCGCACATTTAGGATGAATGGCTACAATCTCAACAATTATAACAAACATCATAATCATAAACCTATTACTTTATCTCACCATAACAACCTCAATATTCCTTATACTTATTATATCAGAAGCCAAAACCATCCAAGACACTTCAACTTCCTGAACCACCTCACCAACTATATCCATCATAATAATACTCACACTCCTCTCCCTAGGAGGCCTCCCACCACTAACGGGCTTCCTGCCAAAATGACTAATCCTAGAAGAACTAACAATACAAAACATAGCCCTAACGGCAACCATTATAGCACTATCTTCACTACTTAGTCTTTACTTTTACCTACGAATCACATACACAACAGCACTAACAACTGCCCCAAATACTACACCCATAAAATTCAAATGACGATTCAAGCCTACACTCACAACTATTCTCTTAACCTCCACCCTCCCCATTACACTTCTCTCTCTACCAATAGCCCCACTAATCTTATTGTAAAAACTTAGGATAACACTTAAACCATGGGCCTTCAAAGTCCAAAATAGGGATGAAACCACCCTAGTTTTTGTCAAGACCTGCGAAATTCTACTACGCATCTTCTGAATGCAACTCAGACACTTTAATTAAGCTAAGGCCTCCTAGACAGGAGGGCCTCGATCCCTCAATAACCTAGTTAACAGCTAGACACCCTAGCCAGCGGGCTTCTGTCCGCTTCTCCCGTTTTTTTTCGACGGGAGAAGCCCCGGAGCCTCTTAAGGCTCTTCTTCAAACTTGCAATTTGATGTGTAACACCCCAGGACTGTGGTAAAAAAAGGAATTGAACCCCTCTGAGTAGGACTACAGCCCACCGCCTAAACACTCGGCCATTTTACCCGTGTCCATTAACCGTTGATTCTTCTCAACTAATCACAAAGATATCGGCACCCTCTACCTGATCTTTGGTGCCTGAGCTGGTATAATTGGAACCGCCTTGAGTCTTCTAATTCGAGCTGAACTAAGCCAACCAGGAGCCCTTCTAGGTGACGACCAAATCTACAATGTCATCGTTACTGCTCATGCTTTTGTAATAATCTTTTTTATAGTAATACCAATCATAATTGGGGGCTTTGGAAATTGACTAGTCCCACTTATAATTGGGGCGCCTGACATGGCCTTCCCCCGAATAAACAACATAAGCTTTTGACTTCTTCCACCATCCTTTCTTCTACTGCTTGCCTCATCAGGGGTTGAGTCTGGAGCTGGAACAGGCTGAACTGTCTATCCACCCCTAGCAGGAAATCTGGCCCACGCAGGAGCATCAGTTGACCTCACCATTTTTTCTTTACACCTAGCAGGAGTATCCTCCATCTTAGGGGCGATTAACTTTATTACGACATGCATCAACATAAAACCGCCTACCATAACACAATATCAAACCCCTCTGTTCGTATGGTCCGTTCTAATTACAGCAGTACTACTTCTTCTATCTCTCCCAGTTCTGGCTGCTGGAATTACAATATTATTAACAGACCGAAACCTAAATACATCTTTCTTCGATCCCGCAGGAGGGGGAGACCCAATCTTGTATCAACACTTATTCTGATTCTTTGGCCACCCAGAAGTCTATATCCTTATCCTTCCAGGATTTGGAATAATCTCCCACATTGTCACCTACTACGCAGGGAAAAAAGAACCGTTTGGTTACATGGGGATAGTTTGGGCTATAATATCAATTGGATTCTTAGGCTTCATTGTATGAGCACACCATATATTTACTGTTGGAATAGACGTAGACACTCGAGCATACTTTACCTCAGCCACAATAATCATTGCTATTCCCACAGGCGTTAAAGTTTTCAGCTGACTTGCTACCCTACACGGAGGAATGATCAAATGGGACGCAGCAATACTATGAGCACTAGGATTTATCTTTCTTTTCACCGTTGGCGGTCTAACAGGAATCATTTTAGCCAACTCATCATTAGACATCGTCCTGCATGATACCTATTACGTAGTAGCCCACTTCCACTATGTTTTATCAATAGGGGCAGTATTTGCTATTATAGGCGGATTTGTCCACTGATTCCCACTATTCTCAGGCTACACACTTCACCAATCATGAACAAAAATCCAATTTGGGGTTATATTTGCAGGGGTAAACATAACATTCTTCCCACAACACTTCTTAGGGTTAGCAGGAATACCACGACGATATTCTGACTACCCTGATGCGTACACCCTATGAAACACTGTATCCTCAATTGGATCTCTAATTTCTCTAGTTGCAGTCATCCTAATAATATTTATTATCTGAGAAGCCTTCGCAGCAAAACGAGAGATCCTAGCACTAGAACTAACAACAACCAACCTAGAGTGACTCCACGGATGTCCACCACCTTATCACACATATGAAGAACCAACCTACGTCCAAACCACAACGAGAAAGGAAGGAATCGAACCCCCTTTAATTAGTTTCAAGCCAACCGCATTACCTTAATGCTTCTTTCCCCATAAGACTTTAGTAAAATTATTACATGGCCCTGTCAGAGCTAAATTGCAGGTCTCATAGCCTGTGAGTCTTAATGGCATACTCCTCCCAACTTGGATTTCAAGACGCAGCCTCCCCAATCATAGAAGAACTTCTACACTTTCACGATCACGCCCTAATAATCGTATTCTTAATTAGTGCCCTAGTTCTATATACCATTACACTAATAATAACCACCTCACTCACACACACAAATACAATAGATGCACAAGAAGTAGAAATAATCTGAACCATCCTCCCAGCAATTATCCTAATTATAATTGCCCTCCCATCCCTACGAATCTTGTATCTAATGGACGAAATCAACAACCCCCACCTCACAATTAAAACCCTTGGCCACCAATGATACTGAAGCTACGAATACACAGATTACGAAGACCTGACATTTGACTCCTACATAACACCCACCCAAGACCTACCCCCAGGAGCCTTCCGGCTATTAGAAGTAGACAATCGAATAGTCGTACCTATAGAATCCCCAATCCGTATGTTAATCTCCGCTGAAGACGTCCTGCACTCCTGAGCAGTCCCCGCCCTAGGCGTTAAAACAGATGCCATCCCAGGGCGATTAAACCAAACAACCTTTATTACCTCCCACCCCGGACTGTTCTACGGACAATGCTCAGAAATTTGTGGGTCTAATCACAGCTTTATGCCAATTGTAGTAGAAGCAGTACCTCTCACATACTTCGAAAACTGAACAACTATTATATCTTCATCACTGAGAAGCTTAACACAGCACTAGCCTTTTAAGCTAGAGAGGGGGATCACACCCCTTCAGTGACATGCCACAACTCAATCCAGCACCGTGATTCTTAATTAGCCTAATGACCTGAATTACCTTAATATTATTCCTAAATAAAACTTTATACTCAAAACACCTAAATCAACCTGCACAAACGTCATTAGAAAACAAAACCACCACCCCACCATGAACTTGACCATGATACTAAGCTTTTTCGACCAATTCGTCATCCCACAAATACTAGGAATTCCTCTCATCCTCATTGCAACCACCATCCCAACCACACTTATTTTTTTATCACACAACCGACTCTTAACAAACCGGCTAGCCTCTCTTCAACAATGGGCCATCAAAATATTCACAAAACAACTAATACTCCCAATTAACATTCCCGGCCATAAATGAACTGCAATTTTTGTCTCTCTAATAATACTTCTAATTTCCCTCAATATACTAGGCCTCCTACCCTACACCTTCACCCCAACTACCCAATTGTCAATAAACATAGCCATTGCCATTCCAATATGACTGGCAACAGTACTAGTTGGCCTGCGTAAACAACCCACCATTTCATTGGGCCACTTACTACCAGAAGGAACCCCCACACTTCTAATCCCCATCCTAATCATTATTGAGACAATCAGCCTATTCATCCGACCATTAGCTCTGGGGGTTCGACTAACTGCAAACCTTACTGCAGGTCACCTACTAATACAACTTATCTCAACTGCCGTTTTTGTCCTAATACCGACAATAACCCTCACAGCAACAACTGCACTCATCGTCCTAATTCTTCTTACTGGCCTAGAGATTGCAGTGGCAATAATTCAAGCTTATGTATTCGTCCTCCTATTGAGCCTCTACTTACAAGAAAACGTCTAATGACCCACCAAGCACACGCCTACCACATAGTAGACCCAAGCCCATGACCCCTAACAGGCGCAATTGCTGCCCTCCTTATAACCTCCGGCCTAGCCATCTGATTTCACTTCAATAACATAACTCTGATAACATTAGGACTAGTCATCTTACTGCTAACAATATACCAATGATGACGAGACATCGTACGAGAAGGCACATTCCAAGGCCACCATACCACACCAGTTCAAAAAGGCCTCCGATACGGAATAATTCTATTTATTACCTCAGAAGTATTCTTCTTCCTAGGGTTTTTCTGAGCCTTCTACCACTCAAGCTTAGCTCCCACCCCAGAACTAGGGGGCTGCTGACCACCAAACGGCATTCAACCATTAAACCCATTTGAAGTTCCTCTATTAAATACAGCAGTCCTACTGGCCTCAGGGGTAACAGTCACATGAGCCCACCACTCAATCATAGAAGGGGCCCGAAAAGAAGCTATGCAAGCACTATCAATGACAGTCCTACTGGGACTTTACTTTACAGCTCTACAAGCCATAGAATACTATGAAGCCCCATTCACTATTTCTGACAGCGTATACGGAACCACCTTTTTTGTTGCAACTGGATTCCACGGACTTCATGTCATCATTGGGTCCTCATTCCTCATTGTATGTCTAATTCGTCAAATAATATTTCACTTTACCACTAACCACCACTTTGGCTTTGAAGCAGCAGCCTGATACTGACACTTTGTAGATGTTGTCTGATTATTCCTATATGTCTCAATTTACTGATGAGGATCCTATTCTTTTAGTATTAATCAGTATAAGTGATTTCCACTCACTAGGTCTTAATAAAAATTAAGAAAGAATAATGAATTTACTAGCAATACTCATAGCCAGTTTAGCTCTATCAATCATCCTAATTACACTAAGTTTTTGACTTCCCCAACTCTATCCAGACACAGAAAAACTATCACCCTATGAATGTGGATTTGATCCACTAGGTGATGCTCGACTTCCATTCTCTATTCGATTTTTCTTAGTGGCAATCCTTTTCCTACTATTTGACCTAGAGATCGCCTTATTATTACCCCTACCATGGGCCACAAATCTCAGCAACCCGTCAGAAACTATAACCCTCGCCGCAACTATCCTCATCTTATTAACACTGGGCCTTATCTATGAATGAACCCAGGGAGGCCTCGAATGAGCAGAATTGAATGTTAGTCTAAACAAGACAATTAATTTCGACTTAATAAACCCAGAATTTAACCTGGACATTCACATGACACCAACCCATTTTATACTAAACTCAACCTTTATATTAAGCATCATAGGACTCTCAATCCACCGTACTCACCTAGTTTCTGCCCTCCTATGCATTGAAGGGATAATGCTAGCCCTATTCCTAACCCTTACAACAATCTTCTCAACCCTTAACCTACCAACACTAGCCCCAAGCCCAATAATTTTACTAGCCTACTCCGCCTGTGAAGCAGGCACAGGCCTCGGCCTGTTAGTTGCAACATCACGAACCCATAAAAATGATCACTTAAACAACCTTAACCTACTACAATGTTAAAAATTATTCTCCCAACTATTATACTTATCCCAGCTACACTTTTAACTAAACCTCACCACATATTCACTATATTCACCGCAAACTCACTACTTTTAGCCCTGGTTAGTCTATCCTGACTAAAACCAACAATAATTGCAAAAACTACCTTCTTAAACCAATGAATGGGTGTCGACCAATTCTCAGCTCCTTTACTAGCTCTATCCTGTTGACTCCTCCCTCTCATGGTAATAGCAAGTCAAAACCACCTTAACTCAGAACCAATCTACCGAAAACGAACTTTTTTAGTTACCCTCTCATTTCTACAAACATTCATCATCCTAACCTTCTCAGCAACAAACCTAATTATATTCTACATCATATTTGAAGCAACACTCATCCCAACCCTTATCCTTATTACCCGATGAGGAAACCAGGCAGAACGACTCAACGCTGGCATTTACTTTCTATTCTACACACTAGCAAGCTCACTACCACTACTAATCTCCATCCTATTTATAAACATTAAAAATAACCACTCATCAATTCTCCTACTCCAACTAACACAACCCCAACTAATAACAACATGATCTAACTATATACTATGAACAGCATGCTTGTTAGCCTTCATAGTAAAAATGCCCTTATACGGCCTCCATCTATGATTACCAAAAGCACATGTTGAAGCGCCCATTGCAGGCTCTATAGTATTAGCAGCCATCCTTCTTAAGCTGGGAGGATATGGAATCATTCGTATTACCATCCTACTAGCACCACTAACTCCAAAACTATACTACCCATTTATAATCCTGGCCCTATGAGGCATCGTAATAACAAGTGCCATCTGCATACGCCAAACTGACCTAAAGTCCCTCATCGCTTACTCCTCAGTAAGCCACATAGGACTAGTCATCACAGCATGCCTTATCCAAACCCCATGAAGCATAACAGGTGCACTAGTACTAATAATTGCACATGGACTAACCTCCTCCATATTATTCTGCTTAGCAAACACAAACTATGAACGAACCCACAGCCGAACACTTCTACTCGCTCGAGGGTTTCAAATTATCCTCCCACTAATAACAACTTGATGACTTCTTGCAAATCTCACAAATATAGCACTTCCACCAACCATCAATCTCATAGGAGAACTTACAATTATTACCTCCCTATTTAACTGATCATCTACAACCATTCTACTTACAGGCCTCGGGACATTACTTACAGCAATTTACTCCCTACACATATTCTTGACAACCCAACGAAATAAACTTACATCACACATCATCATTAACAACCCAACCCATACGCGAGAACATCTACTCATAGCCTTCCACATTATCCCCCTCCTTATACTCACAATAAAACCTGCCCTCATCTCCGGCACTCTCGTCTGCTAGTATAGTTTAACAAAAACACTAGGCTGTGGCTCTAAAAATAGAAGTTCAACCCTTCTTACTAACCGAGAGGTGTTCCGAACACCAAGAACTGCTAATTCTTGCCCCTGAAGTTAAAATCTCCAGACCCCTCACTTTTAAAGGATAACAGTAATCCATTGGTTTTAGGCACCAAACATCTTGGTGCAACTCCAAGTAAGAGTACATGCACAACACACTATCAACCACGGCCTACATCACAACACTACTTATCCTATCTTTACCCACATTTTATTCCCTATTCCCAAACCAAAAACCAAACTCTTACCCAATAAAAATTAAAACCACCGTACAAACAGCCTGCATGACTAGTACAATTCCCCTCATAATATTTATTAACCATGGAACAGAAACCATAATCACTAACTTTTCTATCTTAACAATTAATAACTTTAATATAAAAATTAGCTTCATTATAGACATCTACTCACTAACCTTCATCCCAATTGCATTGTTCGTCACATGGTCTATTCTAGAGTTTTCAACCTGATACATATCAACCGACCCCAACATTAACCAATTCTTTAAATACCTACTAATTTTCTTAATCGCTATACTCATGCTAGTAACAGCCAACAACTTATTTCAATTCTTCATCGGCTGAGAAGGAGTAGGTATCATATCTTTCCTCCTAATCGGCTGATGATACTCACGAGCAGACGCCAACACATCTGCACTACAAGCCGTCATCTACAATCGAATTGGGGACATTGGCCTCTTACTAGCAATTACATGATTTGCTATAAACACCTCTAACTGACAAATTCAGGAACTATTTATTTACCAGACGAACTCTATCCTACCGCTCCTAGGTCTAATCATTGCCGCAACAGGAAAATCAGCCCAATTTGGACTACATCCATGACTCCCTGCAGCTATAGAAGGCCCAACTCCAGTATCAGCTCTACTCCACTCCAGCACCATAGTAGTAGCAGGAATCTTTCTACTTATCCGACTTCACCCACTTATAGAAAACAACCAAACTATTCTGACCATCTGTTTATGCCTAGGAGCACTCACAACCTTATTTACCGCTATTTGTGCCTTAACCCAAAACGACATTAAAAAAATCATTGCCTTCTCAACTTCAAGCCAACTTGGACTCATAATAGTAACAATCGGCCTAAACCAACCACAAATAGCATTCTTTCACATCTCAACTCATGCCTTTTTTAAAGCAATACTATTTTTATGCTCCGGATCAATTATCCACAGCCTAGCCAACGAACAAGACATCCGCAAAATAGGGGCCATTAAAAAAACCCTCCCAATTACATCCTCATGCTTAACCATTGGTAGCCTTGCCCTCATAGGGACCCCATTCCTAGCAGGCTTTTACTCCAAAGATACCATTATTGAAACCCTAAACAACTCTCACCTCAACGCCTGAGCCCTCCTGATAACAATTATTGCAACCATACTCACCGCAGCCTACAGTCTACGAATTATCTTCTATGTCCAAATAAACTCAAACCGACACCAAGCAATTAGTCCCATTAACGAAAATGCAAAAACCCTAATCAACCCAATTGTGCGACTAGCCCTGGGGAGCCTATTTGCAGGACTATTTATTACTACAGCCATCCTTCCAACCAAAACTGTTCTAATAACCATACCACCAACAACAAAACTTTTAGCTATCATTATCACTATCACAGGACTTATCACAGCACTAGACATTACTACCCGAACAACAGCCTTCTCTATTAATAACAAGCATACCACATACCTATTTTCCCTACAACTAGGATTCTTCAATATACTTCACCGAAATATACCTAACTCCACCCTTAAATTTAGCCAAAACTTAGCAACACAAACTAACGACCTAACCTGACTAGAAAAAACAGGACCAAAAAGCCTTCCACTAACACAAATCCCCCTAATTAACATTACAACAGCCCAAAAAGGCCTAATTAAAACTTACCTCACCACTTTTATCATTACAACAGCAACTTTCCTTGTTATAGCGACCTAACAGCACGAAGGGTCCCACGAGAAACTCCACGCGATAACTCTAACACAACAAAAAGTGTTAACAACAACCCCCAACCACACAACAATAAACCAACACCACCAACAGAGTAAAATAACGAAACACCATCAAAATCACCCCGCAATACAAACAACTCACCAATATTTCCACCCACTAATCCATAAATACTTAAACCACAAAAATCCCCAAATAACCCCCATAAAACAACAACTAAAAAAACATAACCAAGCAAATACAACCCAACAGACCAACTTCCTCAAGTATCAGGATGCGGATCAGAAGCTAAAGCAACCGAGTACCCAAAAACCACCAATATCCCTCCCAAATAAATCAAAAACAACACCAAAGACACAAATGTCCCACCAAAACCAACCAAAACTCCACACCCAACAGCTGCAGAAACCACCAAACTCACCGCCCCAAAATAAGGAGAAGGGTGAGACACAACCCCTAACAACCCAAAAATTAAACAAAAAAACAAAGTAAATAACAAATAAGACATCTATTTCTACTTGGACTCAAACCAAGACCAATGATCTGAAAAACCACCGTTGTGCTTCAACTATAAAAACAATGACAATCCTACGAAAATCCCACCCAATCCTTAAAATAATCAACTCTTCATTCATCGACCTCCCAACCCCATCTAACATTTCCGCATGATGAAACTTCGGCTCACTACTAGGGCTATGCCTTATTATCCAAATTACCACCGGCCTATTCCTGGCCATACACTATACAACAGACATCTCATCAGCCTTCTCATCCGTAGCCCACATCTGCCGAGATGTACAATACGGTTGACTAATCCGAAACATTCACGCAAATGGGGCCTCTATGTTCTTTATCTGCATCTATTTACATATTGGACGAGGACTCTACTATGGCTCATACATATTTAAAGAGGTATGAAACTTAGGAGTTGTTCTCCTCCTCCTAGTCATAGCCACAGCCTTCGTTGGATACGTCCTCCCATGAGGACAAATATCTTTTTGAGGGGCAACAGTTATCACAAACCTGCTATCCGCAATACCATATGCAGGGTCCACACTAGTAGAGTGAGTCTGAGGGGGTTTCTCAGTAGATAACGCCACATTGACACGGTTCTTTACGTTTCATTTTCTTCTTCCATTTATTATTGCAGCAATAAGCATCCTTCATCTGTTATTCTTACATCAAACAGGATCTAACAATCCAACAGGACTCAACTCTAATCCAGACAAAATTCCATTCCACCCCTATTTCACCTACAAAGACCTCCTAGGGATCATACTTATAATCTTCACCCTCCTACTGCTAGCCCTATTTGCACCCAACCTACTAGGAGACCCAGAAAACTTCACCCCTGCCAACCCACTAGTCACACCACCCCACATTAAACCGGAATGATACTTCCTATTCGCCTATGCCATCCTCCGCTCCATTCCAAACAAACTAGGAGGGGTACTAGCCCTTGTGATATCCATTCTCATCCTAATGCTTATTCCCATCCTCCACACATCTAAACAACGAACTAACACATTTCGACCCTTATCACAAATAATATTCTGAACCCTAATCGCAGACGTCCTTATTCTAACATGAATTGGAGGACAACCAGTGGAACATCCTTACATCATCATTGGTCAACTGGCATCCACCCTGTACTTTCTTCTATTTACCATTCTACTACCTACCACAGCAATCCTAGAAAACAAACTACTCAAGTGGTAACGCAGCCTTAGTAGCTTAACCCTTCAAAGCATTGGTCTTGTAAACCAAAGACGGGGCCCAGAAACCCCCTAAGACAAATCAAAAGAGAGGATTTAACCCCCATCTCCAGCCCCCAAAACCGGAATTTTAAATAAACTATCTTCTGAGGCCACTAAGTGGCCTTTTTTGTCGCAATAAAGATCAGAAACCTTTCGACTTACCCAACATCCCCACCTCCAGCCCCCAAAACCGGAATTTTAAATAAACTATCTTCTGAGGCCACTAAGTGGCCTTTTTTGTCGCAATAAATCTCAGAAACCTTTCGACTTACCCAACATCCCCATCTCCAGCCCCCAAAACCGGAATTTTAAATAAACTATCTTCTGAGGCCACTAAGTGGCCTTTTTTGTCGCAATAAATCTCAGAAACCTTTCGACTAACCCCCGACATCCCCCATTTATCATCCGTATGTATTATATACATTCTATGTATATAGTGCATTAACCTATTTTCCTCTAGAATAATAAGCTCGAATATTAATCTATTAACAAACCCAAAACATTAATAGAAAATTTAATAATAGTTAATTTCCGAACGAATATTCATAAATAATATAAACTATAATATTACCCAAACCATTAAAAATAAATATTACATATAATTTAATTCAATACGAATATTTAGCAGGAATTAAATATTATTAAAGTACATAGGACATTAATTGTATAATCGTACATAACATATCTTCACTACGAATATTTTTATCAACATTTGCCCTGTCCGTCGTAACGGCAGCGATCTTGATTTAATTACATATCGAATTATATTATCGCTCATCCTCCGAGAGACCAGCAACCCGCCATCATAAGGTACAACATTACTAGCTTCAGGCCCATAATAATAGGTTGCATCACTTTCTCACTTTTTCCAAGGCCTCTGGTTGTTATTTCAGGACCATCTCATTGTTGTCTCCCATACGTTCCTCTTTAAGAGGCATATGGTAAATGGATTAATTACTATCGTACCCATGCCTAGCATAACTGGTTTGCCTTGCTATTGGTAGTTTTTATATTTCGTATTACTTCAGAACCACACTGGGAATGGTTGAGACCGTCTTAATCTAATCTGTACCTGTTATGCGGTCCATGATCCTCCCCAAACCACATGGTATTATTCAGTCAATGCTTGCAGGACATATTATTTTTTAAGGAAATAAAAAAAAAACTTCATTTTACAAACGATTTGTCTAAAAATCGACGCTTGCGACAAACGAAATTAACAACAAACAAAAAATAAAAAATAAAAAATAAAAAATAAAAAAAGATGATTTGCAACGCGATGTAAATTATCTTTTTAAAAAAAAACGATTTTTAAAGATTAACCATTTTTTAACGGCAAACCCCCCTACCCCCCTAAGACCAATAAATGTTCGTCTAACCAAATTTAATTCTTGCCAAACCCCTAAAACAAGACTTTGACTAAACTAACAAGCTACTGGCAAAACCACGATCTTTTTAGCACTCTACAAGATTGTAAATGCAATCGTGATGAAATATTATATATAATCACATATTTGTTTTTTTTATAATTTTATATATACATTTTTATGCAATTTTATAAAAAATTAATATGAAATTTATACATTTTATATACATTAAATATATATATATACATTAAAAATAGCAACAACATTAGGATCGTACAACATAAATTTTTTATTATTTATAT